TCAATTCAAGTCAGCGTTGTCAATTTATCCAGAACTTCTCTCTTTTCCTCGGTGAAACAAGAATCCGTTTTGCTCAAATCAAAGCACTTAGTTTAGCCTTTGTTTCCTCTGTGCCCTGTCTTCTTTAAAGATTCATCCAATGGAATCCCGACTCCCTTTCTTTTTGATTTCCATTCTATTTATAATTAGAACCTAATTAAGATAGGATGACTAATGTATGCAGCCTAATGAGGAGTAATACTATAAAAATAAAGAACTCTATTTCAGAACTATGAGACAGAATATTCTGTTTTCTTATTTACTCTTTCTTTATTTTTGGATTTTATTTCAATTTTTCTATTTTATAGAAAGTAGATCGATTTAGATAATGTATATATAAGCAAAGTAATATACTTCAAACAAAGTAGGAATTCGCAAGATGGAGAAAATCATTGCAGTTATTATAGGGAAGTCTAGGGACTTAGAGCATATCCTATTTGAAGGAGGATGGAATTCAAATCAGGTAAGGGATCCTTCCTTCTATTGATTTGATAGAAATTCGTTTTTCTTTTCCTGTCTCTAAGATTTTCGATGAATGAGCCTGTGGTAATGCTTTTATCTCTATTCTATGGCGCAAGCGACCGTCCAGTCTATAAACAAGTACTAATGAGGAAATGAAAACTATACTAAAGGAAACATAGGATCTCTATCCTAAAATCTAAAAAAAGGACATATTAGGGCTATACGGATTCGAACCGTAGACCTTCTCGGTAAAACAGATCAAACGGATTATTATCGAAATGATTCGAACTGTTTCAAAGACCCAACATGCATTTTTTTGCATTGGGCTCTTTCATCAACTGATGTAAAGATCAGTTAGTCCACCATAGTTTTTCTTTACGGAAAGATAATGAGATGGCTCCCTGTGCTCTGATTGATTATTTGTATTATGATCTATCTAGGAGCAATACCAAAGTGTTTCAAAGGAGGATTACCTTGACTTAGGTCTGCCTCCGGCCTAAATTAAATCAACCTAAGTGAAATGGAGTCTCTATCGTTCCGCTGCAAGAGTTGACTATGAGACTTCATACACCTTAAAGTTCATAGAACGAAAAGAAGTTTTTTGGAGGCCCTTATCCTCATTACGCCTAGCATTTAGTGGGCTGGATATTTACCTTATCAACTAGCAAATCAATAAGGGTTCTATTTGATTAGGCACCTGAATTGGCACCTGAATCGGACTGAACCGACTGTTTGTCAGGCTACTGTTCTCCTATTCTCTCGAATCTATGAAGTAAGACATTGATTTTGCAATAAGATCAATTATGTTCATTGCATAATAAGCTCCCTTGAAAAGCATTGGCGCACGTGTAAGCGAGTTGCTCTACCGAACTGAGCTATAGCCCTTGTCAGAGATATCTTAACATATAGATAATTTCTTGTCAAGATGAATATTCTCTAATGCCAGAGGATATCCCTTTGATCTGTTTACTATATAACATACCAATAACGGAGCAGTATTGCTTATAAAAAGGATTCGATCTATAATCGATCGAAGTAATGGGTCTTCCTTTGTGGTGATAAATTGCCTACTTAACTCAGTGGTTAGAGTATTGCTTTCATACGGCGGGAGTCATTGGTTCAAATCCAATAGTAGGTAGGTAGGTAGAAAAATTACTAGATAGCATTGGACTTACTTCGCTTCGCTATCTAATAACTTTTTCTACCCCTCTTCCCTTTTTCTTTGTATCAACTAAACCATTGGATTGTATTCAATTGGATGGGGGAATCCAATTGATAGCCTCGACTCGTATCCTAGCTCGTCTGAGAGCTAGCTTCGCTTCAACCAACTCTTTCGTACCCTCAGCTCTACTCAAGTTAGCTTCGGCTATTTCAAGTGCCTGTTGAGCTTCTTCCGGATCAATGTCACTACCCAGTTCCGCATCATTTCCTAAAATGATGATCTCATTATTAACTATTCTCGCAAAACCGCTCCACAGAACCGCCGTTAACCATTGGTCGTTGAGGAGGCGTATTCTCAAAGGACCCATATCTACAGCTGTGTTAATGGGGGCGTGGTTTGGTAATACGCCAATTTGGCCACTATTAGTAGATAAAATGATTTCTTTCACTTCACAATCCCAAATAATTCGCTTAGGAGTTAGTACATAAAGATTTAATTTCATTTCTTCAATTTGTTCTCCTCTTCTAAGTTTATAGCTTTCGTGCTAGCTTCATCGATGTTACCCACCAAATAAAAAGCTTGTTCGGGTAGGCCGTCTAATTCTCCGGAAAGGATTAGTTGAAATCCCCTAATTGTTTCTGCAAGACCAACATACTTTCCTGCAGAACCGGTAAAAACTTCTGCCACAAAGAACGGTTGTGATAAGAAACGTTCAATTTTTCGTGCTCTTGCTACAGTTAAACGATCCTCCTCTGATAATTCATCCAACCCAAGAATTGCGATAATGTCCTGAAGTTCTTTGTAACGTTGTAAAGTTTCCTTAACTCTTTGCGCAGTTTCATAATGTTCGTTGCCAACGATCCGAGGCTGTAACATAGTTGAGGTTGAATCTAAAGGATCTACTGCTGGATAAATACCCTTGGAAGCTAATCCTCTGGAAAGTACGGTAGTAGCATCCAAATGTGCAAATGTTGTGGCAGGAGCAGGGTCGGTCAAATCGTCCGCAGGTACATAAACTGCTTGGATCGAAGTTATGGATCCCTTTTTTGTAGAAGCAATTCTTTCTTGCAAAGAACCCATTTCTGTACTAAGAGTAGGTTGATAACCCACTGCGGAGGGCATTCTCCCTAATAAGGCGGATACCTCCGATCCTGCTTGAACAAAACGAAAGATATTATCGATGAATAGAAGCACGTCTTGCTTATTAACATCTCGGAAATATTCTGCCATAGTTAGGGCAGTTAAACCAACTCTCATACGAGCTCCCGGCGGTTCATTCATTTGACCATAGACTAGAGCTACCTTTGATTCCTCCAAATTTTTTTCATTAATTACTCCGGATTCCTTCATTTCCATATAAAGATCATTTCCTTCACGAGTCCGTTCCCCTACTCCGCCAAATACGGATACGCCTCCATGAGCTTTAGCAATGTTGTTGATTAATTCCATGATGAGTACTGTTTTACCTACTCCAGCCCCCCCAAATAGTCCTATTTTTCCTCCACGTCGATAAGGAGCTAAAAGATCGACCACCTTAATACCTGTTTCAAAGATGGATAATTTCGTATCTAGCTCGATAAAGGCAGGCGCAGATCTATGAATAGGGAATGTTGCATTAATATCTACAGGACCCAAATTGTCAATAGGTTCCCCAAGAACGTTGAAAATTCGTCCGAGAGTAGCTCCACCGACTGGAACACTGAGAGGAGCTCCCGTGTCAATCACTTCCAATCCTCTCATCAACCCGTCTGTAGCACTCATAGCTACAGCTCTAACTCGATTATTTCCTAATAATTGTTGTACCTCACAAGTCACATTAATTTGCTTACCGGCAGTGTCTCTACTCTTGACTACCAAAGCGTTATAAATATAAGGTAACTTGCCCGGGGGAAAAGTGATATCCAGCACGGGTCCAATAATTTGATCGATACGCCCTATGCTTTTTTCTTCAATTGTGGAAACCCCGGGACGAGAAGTAGTAGGATTGGTTCTCATAATTATCACATAATTTTCAAAAAAAAAAGGAATTTGTCGAATTTTTTCTTGTTGAATAATGCCAAATCAAATCCAAAAAAATAGCCAAAAATCCAAAAGTCAAAAGGAAATGAATTAGTTAATTCAATAAGAGAGAAAGGGGGACGAGGACTTGATTTCGTTGCCCAAGCGAATCCCATTCAATCGTTTACTCATGGAATGAGTCCGTTGGAAAGTTCAATCAATCTTTTTTTTCATATACATTTCGCCTTTTGTGGAGGATCTGTCCCTACTCTACTTTCCTATCTAGGACTTCGATATACAAAATATATACTACTGTGAAGCATAGATTGCTGTCAACAGAGAATTTTCTTAGTATTTAGGTATTTACATTCAAAATAAGAAAGGGGCCTATTAAGAACTTGTAAAATAAGGATTAGGGATTGATTTGGGTTGCGCTATATCTATCAAAGAGTATACAATAATGATGGATTTGGTGAATCAAATCCATGGTTTAATAACGAACCATGTTAACTTACCATAACAACAACTCAATTCCTATCGAATTCCTATAGTAGAATTCCTATAGGATAGAACATACACAGGGTGTACGCATTATATATGAATGAAACATATTCATTAACTTAAGCATGCCCTCCATTTTCTTTAATGAGTTGATATTAATTGAATACCCTTTTTGTTTTAAAAGATTTTTGCAAAGGTTTCATTTACGCCTAATCCATATCGAGTAGACCCTGTCGTTGTGAGAATTCTTAATTCATGAGTTGTAGGGAGGGACTTATGTCACCACAAACAGAAACTAAAGCAAGTGTTGGATTTAAAGCTGGTGTTAAGGATTATAAATTGACTTATTACACCCCGGAGTATGAAACCAAGGATACTGATATCTTGGCAGCATTCCGAGTAACTCCTCAGCCCGGGGTTCCGCCCGAAGAAGCAGGGGCTGCAGTAGCTGCCGAATCTTCTACTGGTACATGGACAACTGTTTGGACTGATGGACTTACCAGTCTTGATCGTTACAAAGGGCGATGCTATCACATCGAGCCCGTTGTTGGGGAGGAAAATCAATTTATCGCTTATGTAGCTTATCCATTAGACCTATTTGAAGAGGGTTCTGTTACTAACATGTTTACTTCCATTGTGGGTAACGTATTTGGTTTCAAAGCCCTACGCGCTCTACGTCTGGAGGATCTGCGAATTCCCCCTACTTATTCAAAAACTTTCCAAGGTCCGCCTCATGGTATCCAAGTTGAAAGGGATAAGTTGAACAAGTACGGCCGTCCTTTTTTGGGATGTACTATTAAACCAAAATTGGGATTATCCGCAAAAAATTACGGTAGAGCGTGTTATGAGTGTCTACGCGGTGGACTTGATTTTACCAAAGATGATGAAAACGTAAACTCACAACCATTTATGCGCTGGAGGGACCGTTTTGTCTTTTGTGCCGAAGCAATTTATAAATCACAGGCCGAAACCGGTGAAATCAAGGGGCATTACTTGAATGCGACTGCAGGTACATGCGAAGAAATGATGAAGAGAGCTATATTTGCGAGGGAATTAGGGGTTCCTATTGTAATGCATGACTACTTAACTGGGGGATTCACCGCAAATACTACTTTGGCTCATTATTGCCGCGACAATGGCCTACTTCTTCACATTCACCGGGCAATGCATGCAGTTATTGATAGACAGAAAAATCATGGTATGCATTTTCGTGTATTAGCTAAAGCATTGCGTATGTCTGGGGGAGATCATGTCCACGCCGGTACAGTAGTAGGTAAGTTAGAAGGGGAACGCGAAATGACTTTAGGTTTTGTTGATTTATTGCGCGATGATTTTATTGAAAAAGATCGTGCTCGCGGTATCTTTTTCACTCAGGACTGGGTATCTATGCCAGGTGTTATACCGGTGGCTTCAGGGGGTATTCATGTTTGGCATATGCCAGCTCTGACCGAAATCTTTGGAGATGATTCCGTATTACAATTTGGTGGAGGAACTTTAGGACATCCTTGGGGAAATGCACCTGGTGCAGTAGCTAATCGGGTGGCTTTAGAAGCTTGTGTACAAGCTCGTAACGAAGGGCGCGATCTTGCTCGTGAAGGTAATGAAATTATCCGAGCAGCTTGCAAATGGAGTCCTGAACTAGCCGCAGCTTGTGAAATATGGAAGGCGATCAAATTTGAGTTCGAGCCGGTAGATACTATAGATAAGTAGATAAAACTAGATATAAAGAAGGTCTAAATAAAAAAGAAGCGAAATAGAAAGAGAAAAAAGCAGTTACGAAATGCAGTAATTCTTCTTTATTCTTCTAATTGATTGCAATTAAACTCGGCTCAATCTTAAAAAAAAGATTGAGCCGAATAAAAATAGATCTTGATACGATCATGAGACTTGACAAATCGAGATTCCTCTATTCTATATATTTAGAATATATAAAGGTATAATACAATAAATAAATACAAATATAGTATTATCATATGATAATGGAATCAAATACGCAGTATTTACAGAAAAAGTCTTTATTTATTGGGAAAGAATCAATGAAAAAAGATTAGGAATCGCAATGCTACTATACGCGTCCGGAGGAGTATTCGGAATAATATTCTTCTATAATCCATTCTTGTGTCTTGCGCGGGGTCTTACTAACAGGACTTCGCTGCACGGGACGGGTTTTCGTCGAAAAGCTAACTCCACCCGGCATTTTCATACCCTTTGGGTGGTATATCGCCTTAAAAAGTCTAAGGGGGTAGTATGAGATCTGTAGTAGGTAAGAGAATTTGCCCTTTGATTTTGATTGAGTATGCTATTTTTCCGCCTTTACCGCGCATTATTGTATGAGCTTCTAGAGGATAGAGGAGCACGTATGCAGGAAGGAAATTACAGCTTAATAAAAAAGTCTAAAAAAGCTTCAACTTTACGGCACTATCAATCAACTAAAAAGCCCTATGTATGAACGGCACTATCAATCAACTAAAAAGCCCTATGTATGAATCCTTACAACCGGTGGGATAGGATAAGAGCGAGTTTCGGTATACTGGGGTTGGGGGATATCCTTATTTCAAAACCTGACGCGCATCTTGCGTTTGTGGGGGTCCGAGAGTGGTTGAAGAAGTATTGCATGTGGAAGTAGGTAGACGAAACTGATTTAGGATTCAAAATGGGCGCATTCGACTAAAAGTCGTACTGAGACCTTTTTTAAAGGGTATTCTGAAAGAGGTATTTCATTTTCACAATCGCTTTCTTTTGAATCCAATTTCAAGTTCGATTAGAAGGATAGAAAGGCCATGAGGACGGGAAAAGAAAAATCAAATCTTTTTTGAATCTCCTTTTTTGCAATTTTCTTATTATCCATTCCATTCATTTTTTTTTATAGAATACTAAAGTATTCTATAGTATTCTATAAAAAATCTTTATTTTGCAAACTAAAAAATACAATAGTCAATATTCCTTATAATAGATATACTTAATTATATTATAAGAATCCTAAGATATTTTTCGAATAGATAGAAATAGTAAATTTGAATTGAGACACCTATTCTATGACGGATTTTAACTTACCTTCTATTTTCGTGCCTTTAGTAGGCTTAGTATTTCCGGCAATTGCAATGGCTTCTTTATTTCTTTATGTGCAGAAAAATAAGATTGTCTAGAACCGATGGGGCCGAATTTTCTCAATGTATTTCCACGCAGGATCATAATACAGATATTTTTTAGTGTAAGTAATATAATATGGTAGGGTATGTGGCTCTTTCTACACACAAATGAAAAACGGCTATGGATGCGGATATAGGCTACGAGCATAAATGCATGCATATGCGGAGCCGGGTATAGCAAGTTTTATTTTAAGTAGATCAACAGATATTTTTTGAATAGAAAGTCAATGTATCTAACCAATTATTTCACAGGAGTACTAGTTACTGAAGGCGATTTCAGAATCAAAAAAAGTAAAGTCAAAATCATTTAGCTTATTCTCTCAATTTCAATCGACCGCTGCTGGATTTAGTATATCTAATATGAATTGGCGATCAGAACACATATGGATAGAACTTCTAAAAGGTTCTCGAAAAAGAGGTAATTTTTTCTGGGCCTGTATTCTTTTTCTAGGTTCACTAGGATTTTTATCGGTTGGGGCTTCCAGTTATCTTGGTAAGAATATGATATCTGTACTTCCATCTCAACAAATTCTTTTTTTTCCACAGGGGGTCGTGATGTCTTTCTACGGAATCGCGGGCCTATTCATTAGCTCCTACTTGTGGTGCACTATTTTGTGGAATGTAGGCAGTGGTTATGACCGATTCGATAGAAAAGAGGGAATAGTGTGCATTTTTCGTTGGGGATTCCCTGGAATAAAACGTCGCGTCTTCCTTCGATTCCTTATGCGGGATATCCAATCAATTAGAATTCAGGTTAAAGAGGGTCTTTATCCTCGTCGTATCCTTTATATGGAAATCCGGGGCCAGGGGGTCATTCCCTTGACTCGTACTGATGAGAAGTTTTTTACTCCACGAGAAATTGAACAAAAAGCTGCCGAATTGGCCTATTTCTTGCGCGTACCAATTGAAGTATTTTGAATACCGATTTCATTTTTTTGAATTTTTGAAATGAATTGAATGAATTGGATTCGTTATTGTAAGGAGATTTTTGAGTATTTATCTAAAGAAAGGAACAAACGAGGATAAGAGAAAATTGCTTCTAATTTGTTTTGTCCAAGTGAGATATATGGCATAATATTCTTCCATTTTCATCTGAAAGGGCTTTTTTTTTTATTCTATTTCTCTATTCCACTCCATCTAGATCTAAGAAAGAACCCAATGCAATGAAATTCCACTAGTATACAAAAAAGAGGAATAGATACAAGGTCTCAAACCTTGTTATAGAATTTTTGCTTCAAATAAAAAGAAATATCATATAGAGTCAGCGAATGAAATAGAGTCAGCGAATGAAGCAGATTCATTAACAACTCAATTTACAGATCAAAAATGAAAAAAAAGAAAGCATTGCCTTCTTTCCTATATCTTGTATTTATCGTACTTTTGCCCTGGGGAGTCTCTTTCTCTTTTAACAAATGTCTGGAACTTTGGATTAAGAATTGGTGGAATACCAGGCAATCTGAAACTCTCTTAACTGATATTCAAGAGAAAAAGGTTCTAGAAAGATTCATAGAATTAGAAGAACTTTTTCTCTTGGACGAAATGATAAAAGAGAAACCGAAGACACATGTACAAAAACCTCCTATAGGAATACACAAGGAAATAATACAATTGGTCAAAATAGATAATGAGGATCATCTCCATATCATTTTGCATTTCTCGACAAATATAATCTGTTTGGCTATTCTAAGTGGTTCTTTTTTTCTGGGTAAAGAGGAACTTGTCATTTTGAATTCTTGGGTTCAGGAATTCTTCTATAACTTAAATGACTCAATAAAAGCTTTTTTGATTCTTTTAGTTACTGATTTTTTTGTTGGATTTCACTCCACCCGCGGTTGGGAACTACTAATTCGTTGGGTCTACAACGATCTTGGATGGGCTCCTAATGAGCTAATTTTCACTATTTTTGTTTGTAGTTTTCCAGTGATTCTAGATACATGTTTTAAATTTTGGATCTTTTTTTCTTTAAACCGTCTATCTCCTTCGCTTGTAGTCATTTATCATTCAATTAGTGAAGCATAAACTCATTCGATTTCCTGATATTAATCAAATTAGCATCTTTCTTCCTTTAGAAAGAAAGCCCTTTTCCATTTTAGCAAAATTCTTTCTATTTCTACCTGCTCAAGGTATTCATCATTCCAGTACAACTGTTGCAGTAGAATGACAACAGACTCGTGTATAGGGAACTAGATTAGCTTAGCTACCTATCTAATTTATTGTAGAAATTCTGGGATCTGCGATTGGATATGGAAAATAGAAATACTTTTTCTTGGGTAAAGGAACAGATGATTCGATCGATTTCTGTATCGATCATGATATACGTAATAACTCGGACATCTATTTCAAATGCATATCCCATTTTTGCGCAGCAGGGTTATGAAAACCCACGAGAAGCAACCGGACGAATTGTATGTGCCAATTGCCATTTAGCTAATAAGCCCGTGGATATTGAAGTTCCCCAAACTGTGCTTCCCGATACTGTATTTGAAGCAGTTCTTCGAATTCCTTATGATATGCAACTGAAACAAGTTCTTGGTAATGGGAAAAAGGGAGGGTTAAATGTGGGTGCTGTTCTTATTTTGCCCGAGGGATTCGAATTAGCGCCGCCCGACCGTATTTCTCCTGAGTTGAAAGAAAAGATAGGAAATCTTTCTTTTCAGAGTTATCGTCCCGATAAAAAAAATATTCTTGT